TAAAAAAAAGAATAAATAAGACGATATTCGCCCTCCCCCTACATATTTAATTTCTTCTCCTATACAAAAACCAGCAAGACCTACTCCATTGGTAATTCCATCAATGACACCCTTATCGAAAAACTGCGTTAGTTCAGTTAATCCTCTTATACCCAGGGTAAAGACCCTAGTATAGAAAATATCTATATAACCACGATTATATGACCAACTGTATATCTTTTTTTTTACTTGATCCGAAAAAAACTTTTTCGGACTCTCTTTTACAAGAGAATTTATTAAATCCAAATTCTGAAAAAAAGAATAAGCGGATCCATAGAAGATATATGCTATGGATAGACCAAACATAGCTAGACTTACAGAAGAAATTGCATTAGTGATAAATTCATATGAATTTATGGAAGAATTAGAACTTTCCTGGAAAAAGTTTATTGAGGGAGTTAACCACTTTGATAATATGGTTAACTCTGCTATTCCATTATCCATTACTCCATTATCAAAATGGATTCCTATGGATCCAATGAACAAAGTAAAAAGCAGTAATATAAAAAGAGGGAATAGCATAGTATTTCCCGTTTCATGAGGATAGACAAAAGTGTTTTTAGCCCCAAAGGAAGTACTAAAGGACCCTATCCTATTTCTTGTATTACCATGAATTTTGGATATATTTTGTGAAAAAAAAGAAACTCCACTCTTCGTTGTTGATAAAATGAAATCTCTATTCACTCCTTTAGGTATCCTTTTTCCCCATAAGGATATTGAATACAACGAACCCTCTTTAGTGCTACTGTAATTTTGAAAATGAACACGCAGGTACCCATCAAAAGTAAGTAAATATATCCGAAACATATAAAACGCAGTTAATCCTGCAGTAAAAGAGGCTAGAATTCCAAAAAAGGGTGAATACAACCAACTATTACTAAGGATTTCATCTTTGGACCAGAAGCAAGCAAGAGGTGGAATACCACAAAGAGAAAGCGTACCCCATAAAAAAGTAGTTCTTGTAATTGGAACGTATTTTCTTAAACCACCCATAAGAACCATATTCTGACTTTTATCTGGTGAATATCCAACAAGAGGTTCCATTGAATGAATAATGGATCCGGATCCCAAGAACAATAAAGCTTTCGAATAAGCATGAGTGATCAAATGGAATAAAGCAGCTTGATAAGAACCTATACCTAGAGCTAACATCATATAACCCAATTGAGACATTGTAGAATAGGCTAAGCTTCTTTTAATATCTCTCTGAGCAAGAGCTAAAGTAGCTCCTAAGAAGAGTGTTATTGTACCTACTAAAGAAATGAAACTCATTATTAAAGGTAGGGATATGAAAAGAGGAAGAAGTCGAGCTAGAAGAAAAATCCCCGCAGCAACCATAGTTGCTGCGTGTATAAGAGCCGAAATGGGAGTGGGTCCTTCCATAGCATCGGGTAACCATACGTGAAGAGGGAATTGTGCAGATTTCGCAACTGCACCAAGGAATAATAAAAAAGCACACAAAGTAGTAAGTAAGGAATTAATCCCATTATTAGGAATCCAGTTATTAGCTATTTTGAACAAATCCCGAAACTCTAAACTACCTGTTATCCAAAAAAAACCTAAAATTCCTAATAACAGACCAAAATCCCCTACACGATTAGTTACAAAAGCTTTTTGACAAGCACTCGCTGCAATTGGCCGTGTAAACCAAAAGCCTATCAATAAATAGGAACACATTCCCACAAGTTCCCAAAAAAAATAAATTTGTATCAAATTGGAACTAGTAACCAATCCCAACATAGAAGTATTGAAAAAACTTATATAAACAAAAAATCTCAAATATCCTTCATCGTGAGACATATAATCGTCACTATAAATAAGAACGAGGATTCCTACAGTAGTAATTAGTATTAACATAATAGAAGTAAGCGGGTCGATCAAGTATCCAAATTCTAAGGAAAAATCATTATTGACGGTCCAAGACCATAGATATTGATAGATAGAACTTCCATTTATTTGTTGAATAGATAGGTGAACTGAGAATACCATAGCTATACTTAAGAGTAAAACACAAGGAAAAGCCCATATGCGACGAAGATTTTTTGTTGCTGTCGGAATAAGAATAAGTCCAAACCCCATTGACATAATAACTGGAAGTGGGAGAAGAGGGATTACCCATGCATATTGATATGTATGTTCCATAAGAAAAGAAATTGCAATTTTTACTTGAAATTTTTCTATAAAATAAAATTGTTTCCGATTCACCAAACCAATTCTTATCTCTTTCTGAAGGAATTCAAAAAAATAAGAATAAGACAAAATACTGGAATTCTTAATTTTTCCAAATTTCTCTCATTGAAATAATCAAAAATTAAGAATGGGTTTACTTGGTTAAATTCAAAAAGGTAATTAAATAACTTTGTTACCTAGTTATTACCTAAAGAAGGATATTTGTTAAAATACAAAAAAGGATTGAATCATTTTACTTTCTATTCATTTTTGTATTTCTTTCTATTAAAATGAAGATGAAGCAGCTCTCATGTTTCGTAACTGATTGATTGAATTCCAATGAAAACCTATGTTTATAGGAAATTATCGAATATTCCTTACTTCATATAGAACTGAAATCCTAATGACTAGAATTACCTAAGTTTTAGAATGTCTTGTTTAAGAGACTAAGTATTTTTTTGTTTTGATTGGAATTCCATTATGGAATACCATTCTGAGCTTAATTAACTATTTGAATTTTCCCTTCCTTTTATCCCCCCATCTTATATGGGGGATAGGCCGTAGATCTATATATGGAGTATACTTAATATATAAATTGATTTAAATAGAAAACCTTTGTATATATTCTACATTATTAAAACAAAGTATAAAATATATATGAAAAATATGCTAAAAAATTCTTGTCTTATCCGCATTAGAGAAAATAAAGTAAAAAAGAATTCAGAATTTCAGTTCAGTATCTAAGTATAAATACTAAGAAAAAGTATAAATACTAAGAAAAAACAGAAAGAAGGATTGATTTGCGGCAATAGATGTCTTTCACATACAACTAGAAAAAAGTAATCTCCTTTTTGAATGGCAGTTCCAAAAAAACGTACTTCGATGTCAAAAAAGCGTATTCGTAAAAATCTTTGGAAGAAAAAGACTTATTTTTCCATAGTACAATCTTATTCTTTAGCAAAATCAAGATCATTTTCCAGCGGCAGCGAACATCCAAAACCAAAGGGTTTTTCTGGGCAACAAACAAACAAATAATCTGGTTTTGGAATAATCTGAATTGACCTATCCCAAAGAAATTCCAATTATTTAATATGAATAATTCGGATTAATTAATGAATGTACTTTTATGTGTCGAATTCCTCGGTACAATATTCTTAGAACTAACCCCTCTGATATATAGAACAAAAGTTTTTGGTATACTGTGTCCTAAGTATTCTTTTCCTATCAACGAACTTTTCATAATAGAATCCTCATATTTTATTATGAGGATTCTATTATGAAAAGTAGAGTATTCTTGCAATAGGACTTACAACTTCTACCTATCTTATCAAAAATTCACAAAAAAATAGGTTTAGGCTTGGTAAATCATATTAATAAGAGCATAAAGGCTTTCATTCTAGAAATTTTGCTAAAATCAAAAATTCTTTGTATTTAATGATGAAATTATAGAAATTCTAATGGATAGATTGAAAGATTTTTTTTTTTATTTCAATGAGAAACTAATTAGAAAAAAATGAGTTCTATATTGCAACTGAGAAAAAACAGTTCCAACTCTTTCAAGCTTTGTTTCTATTGGGCAAAGCAAGAGTTTATTGTTAAAAAAATCCCCAATGATACTACCAAACGAAGTCCATTTTAATGAAGATTCTAATGTTCCTAAATTCTATGGACTCTCCCAATCTCGACGATTTGCGAGAAAATAACTATTATTCTTTTAACTTCCCTATTATTTAAAGTTAGCCGCCATGGTGAAATTGGTAGACACGCTGCTCTTAGGAAGCAGTGCTCAAGCATCTCGGTTCGAGTCCGAGTGGCGGCATTCTCGAAAAAGAATACAATAGATTAGAAAATGGATTCAATTCGAAATTTCCAATTTTGTAATGGGACCTTCTCCTTATGCTATTTGCAACTTTAGAACATATACTAACTCATATCTCTTTCTCAACCATTTCAATTGTGATTACAATTCATTTGATAACCTTATTAGTTCGTGAACTTGGGGGATTACGTGATTCGTCAGAAAAAGGAATGATAGCTACTTTTTTCTCCATAACAGGATTCTTAGTTTCTCGTTGGGCTTCTTCGGGACATTTTCCATTAAGTAATTTATATGAGTCATTGATCTTCCTTTCATGGGCTCTGTATATTCTTCATACGATTCCTAAGATACAGAACTCTAAAAATGATTTAAGCACAATAACTACGCCAAGTACTATTTTAACGCAAGGCTTTGCCACGTCGGGTCTTTTAACTGAAATGCATCAATCCACAATACTAGTACCTGCTCTACAATCTCAGTGGTTAATGATGCATGTCAGTATGATGTTACTAAGCTATGCAACTCTTTTGTGCGGATCCTTATTATCCGCCGCTCTTCTAATCATTAAATTTCGAAAGAATTTCAATTTCTTTTTAGAAAAGAAAAAAAATGTTTTATTTAAAACATTTTTCTTTAGTGAGTTTAGTGAGATTGAATATTTCTATGTAAAAAGAAGTGCTTTAAAAAACACCTCTTTTCCTTCATTTCCAAATTATTACAAATATCAATTAATTGAGCGTTTGGATTCTTGGAGTTATCGTGTCATTAGCCTAGGGTTTACCCTTTTAACCATAGGTATTCTTTGTGGAGCAGTATGGGCTAATGAGGCGTGGGGATCCTATTGGAATTGGGATCCTAAGGAAACTTGGGCATTTATTACTTGGACCATATTCGCAATTTATTTACATAGTAGAACAAATCCAAATTGGAAGGGTACGAATTCCGCACTTGTAGCTTCGATAGGATTTCTTATAATTTGGATCTGCTATTTTGGTATCAATCTATTAGGAATAGGTTTACATAGTTATGGTGCATTTACATTACCATCTAAATGATTACATAACATAAAACCTTCGTGAAATGAAAGTTTTTCCATTTTTGTTTGATTTGAGAACCCTTGAACGCCTTCTCAAAGGGTTCTCAAAAATTCGAGATAGATCTAATTAGACTTTTTTACTTTTTTCTGAATTATTTGGTTTTTCCACTATGGAATATAGAGCGGACTAGTAAAAAAAAAATTATTTAGGATAATAATTGGATAAGAGAGCCTCTACCTTGTCAACCGATAGCGAGAGAACAAAATCTGGATAAATACCAATTCCTATTACTGGTAAAAAGATACAGATTAAAAGAAAGAGTTCTCGTGGTCCAGAATCCACCAAATTTGCGTTTGGAACATGAAATAGCTTGTATCCATAGAACATCTGGCGTAACATGGATAATAAAAAAATAGGAGTTAATATCATTCCAATTGCCATTACAAAAGTAATTAGCATTTTTGGTATTAACAGAAATTTTGGACTAGTAATTAGTCCAAAAAATACTACTAATTCTGCAACAAAACCGCTCATTCCTGGTAAGGCAAGAGAAGCCATTGAAAAGCTACTAAACATGGTAAAAATTTTCGGCATTGGGATAGATATCCCCCCCAGTTCTTCGAGATAAACAAGACGCATTCTATCACAAGCCGTTCCCGCCAAGAAAAAAAGTGTAGCACCAATAAATCCATGGGATAGTATTTGTAAAATAGCTCCATTGAGTCCAATGTTGGTTATGGAACCAATTCCTATAATTATGAAACCCATGTGAGATACGGAGGAGTAGGCTATTCTTTTTTTGAAATTTCGTTGACCAAGAGAAGTTGAAGCTGCATAGATTATTTGCATCGCTCCTATTATTACCAACCAGGGGGAAAATAGATAATGAGCATGAGGTAACAATTCCATATTGATCCGAATCAATCCGTATGCTCCCATCTTTAATAGGATTCCCGCTAAAAGCATACATGTACTGTAATGCGCTTCCCCATGGGTATCTGGTAACCACGTATGTAGGGGTATAATCGGCAATTTGACAGCATAAGCAATAAGGAAGCCAAAATAAAATAGTATTTCCAATGTTGCAGGGTATGATCGATTAATTAATCTTTCCAAATCTAATCTTGGTTCGTTGGAACCATATAAGCCCATACCTAGAACTCCGATTAAGAAAAAAATGGAACCGCCTGCAGTATACAAAATAAATTTTGTAGCTGAATACAGACGCCTCTTTCCCCCCCACATGGATAAAAGTAAGTAAACAGGAATTAATTCTAACTCCCACATGATAAAAAAAAGTAAAAGGTCTCGCGAAGAAAATAATCCTATTTGACCACTATACATTGCTAGCATCAGGAAATAGAATAATCGCGAATTCCGGGTAACTGGCCAAGCTGCTAAAGTAGCTAAAGTAGTGATAAATCCTGTCAATAAAATAGATCCTAATGAAAGTCCATCGATTCCCAATCTCCAGTGGAAATCAAAGACATCTATCCATTTAGAATCCTCCTTTAATTGGATTAAGGGATCCTCCAATTGGAAATGATAACAGAATGCATAAGTCATTAGAAGGAATTCTAATAAACAAATAGATATAGTATACCACCTAACGATTTTGTTTCCCCTATGAGGTAAAAAGAAAATTAATGAACCTGCAAATATTGGCAAAACAACAAGTATTGTTAACCAAGGAAAATAACTCATGATAAAGTGATAAAGAGAAGATACGTTTTGACCAGAAAAGCCCGTGCTCGAAATAAGCGAGCACAGGCTTCCTCGGTAAAGAGGAATCAGACGATTCAAGTGGAGTTTTTTGTAACGTATCAATAAGATAGAGCCATGCTGCGGGTTGTTTCAGGCCCTAAATAAACGCGGACACTTAAAAAATCTGTTGGGCAGGCAGATTCGCATCTCTTACAACCCACACAATCTTCGGTTCTCGGCGCGGAAGCAATTTGCTTGGCTTTACACCCATCCCAGGGTATCATTTCTAATACATCTGTTGGACAAGCTCGTACACATTGAGTGCATCCTATACATGTATCATAAATTTTTACGGAATGTGACATTGGATCTATAAATTTGCCTTTTCAACATAAAAATTTTCGATCTGGTAAAAATGAAATTAGTACTATATGAGTCATATGTATTGTAGACACCAGACGAAGCAATGGTTTATCCAAACTTCAACAAATAAATAAATAAAATAATGCAATATATTTCTTAATCCGTTTGTGAGAAAGCGTGAAAAGAGCCAAGAGACTTGAATTTTTGGCTTCAACAATCATAATTATACGAATTGTACATACGAATTCGAATTAGCCAATTTATTGGCTATCGTCTTTTCAATATAAATTATTGCAATATTCAAATTGCAATATCAATGAATTGCAAAAATTCAATAAGTAAAAAAGAATACTATGTAATAACCTAATCAAAAAATAGATATTATAAAATAATAAAATAATAAGAAAATAGTATTCGATTTCTATTCATCTTAATATTTGATATTATTATTATATGTGCGCCTTTGTTTAGAGGATTTTATGTCTAATTATTCAAAAAATTAGATTGATTGATACGAGTTGATTTCTTGTTACGATGGATGGAAGAAAGAATGGATAGTCCAATAGCTGCTTCAGCAGCCGCAAGGGCTATAACAAAAATTGCGAAAATGTCTCCTTTTAATTGGCGACTATCAAATAGATCAGAAAATGTTACGAGATTTAGATTAATTGAATTCAGTATAAGTTCAAGACATATTAGAGCTCTAACCATGTTTCGGCTTGTGATCAATCCATAGATACCAATCGAAAATAAATAGACACTAAAAAAAAGTACATGCTCAAACATCATTAACTAACTCCTTATCAATCTCGATTCATTTCAATATGAGGACAAGAATTGAACCGATTCCATTAATTAGAATAGAACAGTTACACAACAAAAGAGAAAAGAAGGTATTTGTTGGCAGTAGACGGGTTTTACTAAATCAAAATTGTGATTCTTTAGTTATTTATTTTAGATTTGAAATTCTAAGAATTTTGACTAATTCTAAGTATTTCTTATTGCCGAGCCATAGTAATTGCACCTATTAAAGAAACTAGAAGAATTATGGAAATGAGTTCAAACGGAAGATAAAAATCAGTTGCTAAATGAATCCCAATTTGTTGAACGTTATTTATGAGACCCTGTTCTACTATTTGGTTTGATCTTGTAGTCCAAAGAATTCCATACCATGACGTATCTGGGATAGTAGTCATTAGTGAAAAAAGAATAGTTATACAAACGAGTGAAGTGAACCCATCTCCAATAGTCCAATAATTATTATTTTTAGACCATTCTGAGCCATTTACGAACATTACGGCAAATATGATCAAAATATTTATAGCTCCCACATAAATAAGAAGTTGTGCGACAGCTACAAAGTAGGAATTCAATAAAATATAGAATAAGGATATACAAACAAGAACTAATCCCAGCGAAAAGGCAGAATAAATTGGGTTGGTAAGTAATACTACTCCTAGACCTCCTAGTAGAAGAACAAATCCCCCAAATAGCACAAGAATCTCATGTATTGGTCCAGGTAAATCCATTATGGATAAGAAGAAATTAATAGTATAAAATTTTTCATGAACTGACTAAAACTAAAAGATTCAAGGAAGGAAAAAGGGATTAGGATATTTTTTTGTATATAAGTTGTATAGTTAGAAATCACATTACGAAAATCTACTCTCATTTTAAATCAGGAATAATTTGCAATAAGCAGTAGTTATTCGTTTTTCTTTATAGTTAATAAAAAACTATTGGATTTTTCTAACAAAAAAGAAAAATCCTAGTAACTAATAATTAGTAACCGTTCTTGAATTCCAAGATTTTTCTTCGTCTATTTTACTTTGAGTCGAATTCCTAATTGTTTGAATTGTGTAATCTCCCATTATGGAGATTGGTAACCGACTCAAAGCAATTTGATTGTAATTCAATTCATGACGATCATAAGTAGAAAGTTCATATTCTTCAGTCATTGATAAACAGCTTGTCGGACAGTACTCAACACAATTACCACAAAATATACAAACTCCGAAATCAATACTATAATTAAGCAATTGTTTCCTTTTAATATCCTTTTCAAATCTCCAATCCACAAGGGGTAGATCTATCGGGCATACGCGAACACATACTTCACAAGCAATACATTTATCAAATTCAAAGTGGATTCGCCCCCGGAAACGCTCCGATGTAATTGATTTTTCATAAGGGTAGTGAATCGTTATAGGTAAACGATTTGTGTGGGATAAGGTAATTAGGAAACTTTGACCAATGTACCTTGCAGCGCGTATTGTTTGTTGACCATAACTCATGAACCCAGTTACCATAGGGAACATATTCTAAATATCTATGAAAAAGGTATGTTTCTTTCTCTTGTTTGAGAGAACTTTTGTGTTGAAAATATTCTTACTGTTATTGTATTATCTTATTTATAGTGAAACAAGTTGGGAAGAAGTTGTTAATAAGAGATTGCCCAGGGAAATAGGTAAAAGAAATTTCCATCCAAGATTTAATAACTGATCCATTCTCATCCTGGGTAAAGTCCATCTTATTGTGATAGAAATGAAGAGAAATAAATAAGCTTTAGTTAATGTAATAAAGATACCCATTGTCATTTCCAAAATTCCAACCATTTTATTCATTTGGAAAAATTCAAAAAAGGATATATAGGGAATAGAGAAATTCCACCCGCCTAAGTAGAGAACTGTTACAAATAAAGAGGAAACTAATAAATTTAGGTAAGAAACAAGATAAAATAAACCATATTTGATACCAGAATATTCGGTTTGATAACCTGCTACTAATTCTTCCTCTGCTTCTGGTAAATCAAAGGGTAATCTTTCACATTCTGCCAAAGAAGAAATTAGAAAAACCAGAAAACCTATAGGCTGACGCCAAAGATTCCATCCAAAAAAACCATATTTTGACTGTGCTTCAACTATATCAACTGTACTTGAACTGTTAGATAATCATAGTCGATGATAACATCACAGTTCCCACCGCTATTCCAAAACCGTACATGAAACCTTAGCTTCATACGGCTTCTCTATGATCAGAAAAAAGGAAAGGGTTGTTTCGTTTCGGTATTATCCCCCTGGGCATAGATAGAATTAGGTAAGATAAAATCGATTGGAAAGTCCTAAATTAGACCAAAGGAATTCCGTCTGCTAGAATAAGAAAAAGCGCTTCCGAATTGATCTCGTCCTTTATAATATAATGAAAATTTTTCTTTGTTCAGTAATAACTTAATCTTGGAATAAAACACTCGTTATAGCAATTAATAAATGAAAAGAATTAGGCATTAATTCATGAGGAATTCTGTATTAATATGAATAGAGGAAGGAAAGAATAAATAAATATCTTTTTTTTGTATTGCATTCCATATCTTTTGTCCTATTCTTCTTTCCCCGGGGAAGGGTACTTAAAAAGAAAAAAGGAATAAAGGATTAATTCGTTCTTGATAGCCATTTCTTTAACAAGTGAAAGGGAACATACTCTGGATCGGAATCCGAAGAAAGTACTACTTGATCATTTCCACCAATTTCAAGTCCTTATTATGATTCCTTTTATGAGGAAAATTCTCTAATGCCTTAGATTCCCTCATTACTAATCCTTTATGTACTTTAGTGTTCCTAACCCCTCACTAATTTTTGATGGATTCCCCTTATGATTATAAGTTATAGTATAGTAATAACTCGGAATATTCTAGTAATGGAATTCCATATCGCGAATCCTTTATTCTTGCCCGCTTCAAGATATGATGACTAATCAAAAAATCTCAACCTTGGGGTAAAGAGTTTACACTACTTATGTTTACTTCAACTTTTTTCTTGTACGTAGGAAATGAGATTTTTTCTTTTTACTACAAATTAATAAGCTGTTTTGTTTCACTCATATAGCTATCTAGTTTAACTTACCAACCCGAATACAGAATAAGAAAAGGAAGATAAATATTCAATGGATTTTGGAGGAAAAAGATCCTATTTTAACGAATCACACGTAGAGATATTGCTAGCACACAAAAAGTTAATGGTATTTCATAACTAATAGATTGAGCAGCAGCTCGTAGACCGCCTGAAAAAGAATATTTATTATTTGAGCTATATCCTGCCATAAGAAGACCAATAGGAGCAATACTTGAAATGGCAATCCATAAAAAAACACCAATACTAAGATCGGCTAAAACAAAACGATATCCCAAAGGGATAACTAAAAAACTTAATAAAATTGATATGACTGCTATAGAAGGTCCAATGCTAAATAAAGGAATATCTCCTCGGGATGGCAGGATATCCTCCTTAAAAAGTAGCTTAGTTCCATCGGCTATAGCTTGAAGCAGTCCCAGGGGGCCAGCATATTCAGGACCAATACGTTGTTGTATCGATGCGGATATTTCTCTTTCTAACCACACAATTACGAGTACTTCTATTGTGATTCCCAGTAGGAGGGTCAAAATGGGTAGAATCCATATCAGTCCATAGACTTCTTTTAATAATTCCGATTTCGAAAAAGAATTGATAGTTTCTATCTCTACCCTATCTATTATCATTTCAACGATCAACTTCCCCCATAATGATATCTATACTACCTAATATCGTCATGATATCAGCCAATTTCATTTTTTTAACTAGTTGAGGAAGAATTTGCAAATTAATAAAACCGGGTGGACGAATTTTCCATCTCCAGGGGAAAAGACTATCATCTCCTACCAGATAAATTCCCAATTCACCTTTTGGAGCTTCCACTCTTACATAAAGCTCTTGCTTTGACAATTCAAAATTGGGCGAAGGTTTTTTACCAAGAAATCGATATTCAAAATCATTCCATTCGGAATTCTTTGTTTTCTTAAAGCGTCGGACTTCTAAATTCTCATAAGGGCCTCCAGGAATTTTCTCTACAGCCTGTTGAATAATTTTGATGGATTCCCTCATTTCACCCATTCGTACTAAATAGCGAGCTAATGAATCCCCCTCTTTTTGCCATTGGACTTTCCAATCGAATTGGTTGTAAGACTCATAAGGATCAACTTTACGAAGATCCCATTGTATTCCAGAAGCTCGTAACATCGGTCCCGATAAGCCCCAATTTACTGCTTCTTCTCCGCTAATAAAACCGACTCCTTCAACTCGTTCTAAAAAAACGGGATTCCGTGTAATAAGTTGTTGATATTCAACAACTCCTCGTAAAAAATAATCACAGAAATCTAAACATTTATCGACCCATCCATAAGGTAGATCGGCGGCTACCCCTCCGATGCGAAAGTAATTATGCATCATTCGCATACCTGTAGCAGCTTCAAATAGATCATATATCAATTCTCTCTCTCTAAAAATATAGAAAAAAGGGGTCTGTGCGCCTAGATCCGCCATAAAAGGTCCAAGCCATAA